TTGCTGAATAGACAGATTGATCGAAAAAATCATGACTATACTTAACAATAAAACGCTTTGAAAAGCCCACATACGGCGAAGACTTTTTGTTGCTTTCGGAAAAAGAAGAAGCCCCATCCCTATTAACATAGGAACTGGAAGTGGAAGGAAAGGTATTATCCACGCATATTGATATGTCTGTTCCATAAAAAAAAAGTTTTTTAATTGTTTCAGATTCCCCGAATCTTGCCTCTTTCGAAAAGACTCAATAAAAAATAACAATCAAGATAAGATATGCACTAACTTAAATAAAATTAAAGAATTTGATATTTCTACTTATTTGTTTCAAAATACTTCCAATATTCAAACTAAGAAGTTACAATTGGTCAAATGATATGACCACGTTACACATAAAAATCAATACTTAGAACATACTTCCTAATCTATTTAGGAAAATACCGAAAATAAAAATATAAATTATTATTTCAATAATTTATATTCGAAGAGCAAGTATAAAGAATTACTCTAATAAGAGTGCTTGATTCTGATATGAATCATAGGAGTACCTAAGGTCATTGGCTTAATGAAAGAGGAACTCGTCATTTTAGATTTGAGTTACTTTATTGCAACTAATTAACTAATTCATTTTCATTATGGGATTGATTGTTTTCCATTTGAATTAAAAATAAGAAACGTTAGAATATACGGTTCCATATATATAGATATTTGGAAATCGATATATAGAAAGAGATAAGATGAAGTTGATTTTATATTTATCAATACGAGAAAGGAAAAAACTAAGATACCCTATTGTATCTTTTAAAAAAAGATAACAGATTAATTACTAGTCTCATTCGAATTTTCGAATTGAATTTAGGTTGTACTCTTTACTCAAGTTTAACCAGTTTATAGAAAAGTTTTTTATTTTATTAGAGAAAAGTTGGGGTAAATCCTTTGAAGTTTTTTATTACATATAAATAAAATGTAGAATAGCGAAAATAGACAGAGAGAGGTCTTTTAGGTTCTTTACTTTAGTAAGTTCAACTAATTTGATTTGTATGACACATCAGATTTTCCATTATATATGGATTTTAGTCATAAGGACCGAGAAATACGAGTGCCAAGTTATTTGTTCTTACGAATAGTGTATGGAATAAAAAACCCTTTTTTTAATCACTTTTCTATTTCGAGTAATTTTTTATGTAATTTTCACATATCTTTCATATATCTGTATTTCTTTTTATAGATGTCTTTCACATCCAACTATAAGAATGAATAACCTCTTAATTTTTAAATGGCAGTCCCAAAAAAACGTACTTCTATCGTAAAAAAGCGTATTCGAAAAAATATTTGGAAAAGAAAAGGCTATTGGACAGCACTAAAAGCTTTGTCATTAGGGAAATCTCTTTCTACCGGTAATTCAAAAAGTTTTTTTGTGCAACAAACAAATGAATCATAAAATGTCGCAATAATCGGAATCAATTTGACTCGAAACGTGCGCTCATTTCATTGGTAATATCAAATTAACAACGAAAATTACCTATTTTGTCTAATTATCCCGGGTTTTGATATGTGAAATAAGGATTCCCCTGTTTGCTGAATTTTAAAAAGAAAAAGACAAGGTTTTATTCTTTCCTTTTAGTATGGTTTCTCGTTTTGGCGGTGGGGAGTCTTATCTTCCCCATCGACCCATTGGCCATAATTCATAATTAATGAAACTTTTTCTCTATTTCTATTGTTGAAACTAGAAATTAATTGATTCCCTTTTACAAATTTTGTAGTTTCTAGAACTTTTTGATTGAGAAAATGTATTTTTTTGTTTCAAATTGATGAAATCCCATAAATGAGAATTAATTTATTCAAATATTCAAAAAAAAAAAAAAAAAAATACTAAAAAAAAGGGGGGAACCCCCCCCCCCACTTTTTTTGAATCTAGCCCGAACTAAAGGTAGAACTTTCTAGTTCCAAGAATTCCATTCTAAAAGAAAAAGAGCATAAACTGCGTCAAAGCACTAAAATAAAAACATAAATAAAATTAATACTCTAAAAATAAAAAATGAACTTTCGAATCTTCTTTTAAACTACTTTTTATTTATCAATTAGAATTTGAACTAAAAAAAAGATTGCATTGAATTTTTTCTTTCAATCTCGACGATTGAATATAAATAAGCTATTATGAGTATGAGTTCGAGCAGGCCGCTATGGTGAAATCGGTAGACACGCTGCTCTTAGGAAGCAGTGCTAGAGCATCTCGGTTCGAGTCCGAGTGGCGGCATACCATCTTCTAAAATGCCTACAATATATCCTATAATAAATTACATTCCCTATTTCTATTTTTTTAATTAAAAAAAAAAATCCTCTTTTTTAAGATTTTTATGATATTTTCAACTTTAGAACATATATTAACTCATATTTCCTTTTCGATTGTTTTAATTGTAATTACAATTCATTTGATAACCTTATTAGTCAATGAAATCATAAAACCATATGATTCGTCAGAAAAGGGGATACTAGCTACTTTTTTATGTCTAACAGGATTATTAGTCACTCGTTGGATTTATGCGGGCCATTTCCCCCTAAGTGATTTATCTGAATCATTAATCTTTCTTTCATGGAGTTTTTCCCTTATTCATTTAGTCCCGTATTTAAAAAAAAATAGAAATCATTTAAGCACAATAACTGGCTCAAGTGCTATTTTTACCCAAGGATTTGCGACTTCAGGTCTTTTAACTGAAATACATAAACCCGAAATATTAGTACCCGCTCTACAATCTGAGTGGTTAATAATGCACGTAAGTATGATGATATTGAGCTATGCGGCTCTTCTATGTGGATCATTATTATCAGTAGCACTTCTAGTCATTACATTTCGAAATATTTTTTCTAAAAAAAATCATTTTTTACATTTAAATGAGTCATTTTCAGTTGGGGAAATCCAATACAGTAATGAAAGAAGCAATATTTTACGAAAAATTTATTTTTTTTCTTCTAAGAATTATCACAAAGCCCAATTGATTCAACAATTGGATTGTTGGAGTTATCGTGTGATTAGCCTAGGTTTTATCTTTTTAACCATAGGTATTCTTTCGGGAGCAGTATGGGCTAATGAAGCATGGGGATCATATTGGAATTGGGACCCAAAGGAAACTTGGGCCTTTATTACTTGGATCGTATTCGCCATTTATTTGCATACTAGAACTAATCAAGATTTCCAGGCTACAAATTCGGCAATTGTAGCGGCTCTAGGTTTTCTTATAATTTGGATATGCTATTTTGGGGTCAATCTATTAGGAATAGGGCTACATAGTTATGGTTCATTTACGTTAACGTCTAGTTAAATTCAAGAAAGGTTCTTACGAATACAAAGAGAATAGAGTACAGTGTATATAATAAACTTGGGCTAAACCGGAGAGAACCACGTGAATCACTACACTACTTGATTCACATGGTTCTTGCAAAGATCACGTATATTTGGTTAAAGTTCAAATTCATTTTTGTTTTTACTTCATTTAAGAGAATAAGAAAAACATTTTAGAGAATAAAAAGCGTTTTTTTTTTTTTTTATTCAATGAACTCATAGGATTTTTTTTTCTTTATGAAAACTATCTATAAAAAAAATTAGCTAGAATACCTTCAACCTTGTCAACTGATAGTGAAAGAACAAAATCCGGGTACATACCAATACCTAGTACAGGTATAAAGATAGAGATCGAAACAAATAACTCGCGTGGTCCCGAATCCAAAATAAAATTTTTTGGGGCATTAAACAACTTGTATCCATAAAACATCTGGCGTGACGTAGATAATAAATAAATAGGAGTTAATATAATTCCAATTGCCATTACAGAAGTAATTAGTATTTTGACCAGTAAAAGATATTTTTGGCTAGTAATTATTCCCAATAATACTATAAATTCTGCAATAAAACCACTCATACCCGGTAATGCAAGGGAAGCCATGGAAAAGCTACTGAACATGGTGAATATTTTTGGCATTGGTATAGCTAGTCCGCCCATTTCGTCGAGATAAACAAGACGCATTCTATCATAACTCGTTCCTGACAAGAAAAAAAGTGCAGCACCAATAAACCCATGAGAGATTATTTGTAAAATAGCCCCATTGAGTCCCGTATCTGTTAGGGAACCAATTCCTATAAGTATGAAACCCATATGCGAGACAGAGGAATAGGCTATTCTTTTTTTTAAATTACGTTGGCCGAGAGATGTTGAAGCTGCATAAATTATTTGTATTGTGCCTACTATCACCAACCAAGGAGAAAATATAGAATGAGCGTGGGGCAATAATTCCATATTAATTCGAATCAATCCATACGCTCCCATTTTTAATAAGATTCCGGCTAGAAGCATACAAGTACTGTAATGCGCCTCCCCATGGGTATCTGGTAACCATGTATGTAGGGGTAGAATCGGCAATTTGACAGCAAAAGCAATAAAAAATCCAATATAGAATAGTATTTCCAAGGACACAGGATAAGACTGATTAACTAATGTTTCAAAATTTAATGTTGGTTCATTAGAACCATATAAACCAACACCCAGAACTCCCATTAATAGAAAAACGGAACCTCCCGCCGTGTACAAAATAAATTTTGTAGCTGAGTACAGACGTTTCTTTCCTCCCCACATGGATAGAAGTAGATAAACCGGAATTAACTCTAATTCCCACATGATGAAAAAAAGTAAAAGGTCTCGCGAAGAAAATAATCCTATTTGACCGCTGTACATTGCTAACATCAAGAAATGGAATAATCGAGAATCTCGAGTAACCGGCCAGGCCGCTAAAGTAGCTAAAGTAGTGATAAATCCTGTTAGTAAAATGGGTCCTACAGAAAGTCCATCTATTCCTAATCTCCAACGGAAATCAAAAAAATTGATCCATTTATAGTCTTCTACTAGTTGGATTAATGGATCGTCTGATTGAAAATGATAACAGAATGCATAAGTTGTTATGATAAGTTCTAACATACATATACATATAGTATACCACCTAATGACCCTATT